TTATCTTTATCTTTATCTTTCTTGGGAAGTCTATAAACTATACGTCCCCTGGTTGAATCATAGGGACCCACCTCAATTAGAACTCTATCTCCTGGTAGTATCCGTATAAAATTTCGTCGGATCTTCCCCGAAATATAACCGAGAATCAGATCCTCGTTATCTAAACGAACCCGAAACATACCATTTGAAAGCGATTCAGTAATTAAACCTTCATAAATCGATTTTTTTTCTTTCTCTTTCATTTTGAGTAACCTCCTTGAACCAGAAACTAATAAAATAAAGGTAAGGACGGGTGATATTAAACAACCTATCCTTCCTCTTTTTTTTCATAAATAGACGAAGTTGCGGATCCAATTCGGATACCAGAGGGATCACCATATATAACACAAAACCTCCCCTCCAATTCCTTCTAGTCTAGCTTCTCGATCTGTCATTATACCTCGAGAAGTCGAAAGAATTACAATTCCCATTCCACCGAAAATTCTAGGAATTCGTTGATAGTTGGAATAGATTCGTAGACCGGGTCGGCTGATACGCTTGAAAATCTTTCTATATGTTCTTTTCCTATTTCTTCTATGTCGCAGGGTTGAAACCAAGAAAGATTTGTTGTTTTCCCGATGTTTTCTAACGTTTTCAAGAAAACCCTCTCGTAGAAGTATTTTCACAATGCTTTCGGTGATCTTAGTGGATGCTATTCGAACCGTTCCTTTTTTATCCGTGTCGGCATTTCTTAGAAAAGTTAATATATCGGCAATAGTATCCCTATTCATGTCGAACTAGAATTATTGGTGCCTCCTCATTTTGATATAATCAACATGTTCTGTTTTTTTTTTTATGTAAATTTTACATTATTTATTTACGAATTGTTAAAAGTATATGCCTAAAACACAATCTACTGGTTGATCTATTTCAGATAACCGACTATATCATAGTCCCACCCACTAGTATTTAGAATACTTCAGGAGCTAATGAGACTATTTTAGTAAAATTCAACTGTCTCAATTCTTGAGCGATTGCTCCAAAAACTCGAGTTCCTTTTGGATTTCCTTCTTTATTAATGACAACTGCTGCATTGTCATCATATCGTATTATCATACCGTCGTCGCGTCGGAGTTCTTTACGGGTACGTACGATTACAGCTCTGATCACTTCTGATCTTTCGAGAGGCATATGGGGCACTGCCTCTTTGATTACAGCAACAATAACGTCACCAATGCGAGCATATCGGCGATTACTAGCTCCTAAGATTCGAATACACATCAATTCTCGAGCCCCGCTGTTGTCCGCTACATTCAAATGGGTTTGAGGTTGAATCATATCATTTTTTTTTTTTTTTTTTCAATTTTGAATTGAATCTCTTCTTTCAATGCCAAGGTCGAAGGAAAAAATAAAGAAATATTGTCTGTCCAAAAATAGAAATAAGGAAATCTAAATCTGCGATTGTCTTTTTCATCACAAATATCCGGTTCCACACCCCTAGCTTGCAATAATGAATTGCGTTCGTATAGGCATTTTGTATGCAGCTATTGAAATAGCTGCTCTGGCTACCGTTTCGGATACTCCACCCATTTCATAAAGTATTCGACCCGGTTTAACAACAGATACCCAGTATTTGGGGGCTCCTTTCCCCGAACCCATACGTGTTTCCGTAGGTTTTATAGTCACGGGTTTGTCGGGAAATATACGTACCCATATTTTTCCACCACGGCGCGCATATCGTGTTATTGCTCGTCTCCCAGCTTCTATTTGTCTAGATGTGATCCAAGCGGGTTCAAGTGCCTGAAGAGCATATTTCCCGAAACAAATATGATTGCCTCGATAAGATATTCCCTTCATTCTTCCTCTATGTTGTTTACGGAATCTGGTTCTTTTGGGGTTATAGTTGATGGTTGTTTCTCAATCCCATCTCTACTGCAGAACCGGACATGAGAGTTTCTTCTCATCCAGCTCCTCGCGAATGAAACGATTCAACAATATTACGGATACACGTGTATTTTTTTTTTATTTTTTTTTTTTTTTTTCAAAAAATACACTAAATCGTGGGATTTATTGATATTGAATCTGTTACATAGGAATCTGTATACCTTGTATACTTTATGTATACGGATATATAGATCTTTCTATATTTCTATATATTTCTTCTATATATTTGTATATATATATATAGAAATATCTTTCTTCTTTTTTTGTTTATAACGAATCCTTGACCCTTACGGAATCGGCTAATAATTTGCAATTCAATAGGGATTTCGCGGGCGAATATTTACTCTTTTCATATTTGCTTCATATGTAGGGTTAACCCATCGCCTCTCATAATAAATCAATGGGTTCCCGGTTGGTTCCGCCATCCCACCCAATGATTCGTTGGGATTCCGTTTTCAATAGAATCTTCTGCAGTCATAGGTTCCATCGTTCCCATAGCTTCTCGATTAATGGCTAGGCCTGAACTCTGCAATGGAGCTCCACAATTCCAATTCGTTCCCAAGTCAATTTCCTCAGTCTCTATTGACTCGAAGCTCTTTATTATTTGTATTTTTTTCTATGAATTGTCTAATTATGGAAGAATCCGTATTAATGCTTTATCACACTGCCTTTTATTAGTATGAGATTTTTTATAATAGACCATACATGTTGGAATTCTATATCATTTAGATTTTCCTTCTCTCTTTCTCTCATCCTTCCATTTACCCACATCCCTCTATTTTAACTTCACAACCCATAATGAATGAGATTTTTCATTTATGAAAAAAGATTTCAGTTGCTACAACTATATGATTGACACATCATATAGTAACTGGTTCCTTGGATATCGATAATACGAAGCAATGAGCTGGTTATAAGTTCTATAGTTATTAGTTAGGGTCCAGTCCATTATTTTGGATTCCCAACTCTAAAGAAAAACCAACGAGTCACACACTAAGCATAGCAATTCTACCAAAAGTTCAATCGAATTTTTTATTCAACCCTATATAATTATAATTGCTCACTTTTCATTGAAGGTAAAAAGAATAGTTTGCCCTTTTTTGTTCTATCACTGAATAGAATGGCAAGGAAAGTCCCATCATTGCTTGTCTACAAATATCCAAATTTTGATTCCTAATACTCCATAGATAGTTCGAACTGTATAGGAACAATGATCAATTTTAGCTCGAATGGTTTGTAGGGGTACCCTACCTTCTCTGATCCATTCGACGCGTGCAATTTCTTTTCCGTCGATACGCCCTGCTATTTGCACTTGAATTCCTTTTGTATCTGCTTTTTTAGTTAATTCAATAGCTTTTTTCATTGCCTTTCGAAAGGAAACTCTATTCTTTAATTGTAGAGCTATATATTCTGCAAGAAAATTAGGTTGTCTATAAGGTTTTGTAACTTTTGTGATAGCAATGTTAAGTTTCCAGTTCACAGAATTCAATCCTTTTTGTACATTGATCTGTAATTCTTTAATTCCTCGCGTTCGACTCTCTTTTAATAAATTTGGGGATCCAATATGGATAATGATCTGAATCAAATCGATTTTTTTTTGAATTTCTATATGTGCAATTCCTTCAAAAACCGAGGAGATTCTCCTATTTTTTTGTACATACTTCTTGATACAATCCCGTATTTTTTCATCTTCCTGGAGACCCAGAGAATAACTTTTTGATTGTGCGAACCAAAGGGAGCGATGCTTTTGGGTTTCCCCAAGTCGTAAACCAAGTGGATTTATTTTTTGACCCATATTTTTGTTCTCTCTTCCTCCCTTTCTCTAAATATTTCTCTATTATAAGATTTTTCCATATATCTTTTGTTTCTAAATAGATATTTCATCCGCTTTTTTTTGAGAGCTATTCCTTACTACAATAGTGATATGACAGGTAGGTCTTTTTATCGGATAACTACGTCCTCGAGCCCGAGGTTTTAACCTTTTCATGATAGTACCTCCATTGACTTCGGCTTTACTAATGACTGAATCGGCTTCGTTGAAATTTTTATTGTGACTAGCATTTGCTGCTGCAGAATAAACCAATTTGAAAATAGGATAAGATGCTCGATAAGGCATGAGTTCAAGTAGCATAAGTGTTTCTTCGTAGGAACGCCCGCGGATCTGATCAACAACTCTTCGTGCTTTGTGAGCAGACATACAGACATTTTGAGCTACAGCTCTTACTTGTGTAATTAAACTCTCCTTCGTCTTTATCTTTTGCAAAACCCTCTTCCACTTTCTCCATTTTGACATAAGGTTCACCTCCCACCAATGAATGATGAGCGCCTACTTCACTTTATTAAATTAACGGCGAGATCTATTATCCTTTTTCGGATGTCCGTTGAAAGTTAGAGTAGGCGCGAATTCTCCCAATTTGTGACCGACCATACTATCTGTTATGTAAATAGGTAAATGTTCCTTTCCATTATGGATAGCAATTGTATGTCCGACCATTGTGGGTATAATGGTAGATGCCCGAGACCAAGTTAATATTATCTCTTTTTCCTCCTTGATGTTTAGTTTCTCAATTTTTCTCAATAAATGATTAGCTACAAAAGGATTTTTTTTGGGTAGGCGTGTCACAGTTGTTGATTTCTCCTTTTTTCTTTTGTAAATATGAAGAAACCTATTCTATTGGATTTTCCATATTCATATTCCTATTTACGGCGACGAAGAATCAAACTATCACTATATTTATTCCTTTTCCTACTTCTTCTTCCAAGCGCAGGATAACCCCAAGGGGTTGTGGGTTTTTTTCTACCAATCGGGGCCCTCCCTTCACCACCCCCATGGGGATGGTCTACAGGGTTCATAACCACTCCTCTGACTACAGGACGCTTACCTAGCCAACACTTAGATCCGGCTCTACCCAAACTTTTCTGGCTCGCCCCAACATTACCCACTTGTCCGACTGTTGCTGAGCAGTTTTTGGATATCAAACGGACCTCCCCAGATGGTAATCTTAACGTGGCCGATTTACCCTCTTTTGCAATCAGTTTCGCTACAGCACCTGCTGCTCTAGCTAATTGTCCACCCT